AAATCGATTTCTATTATCCTTTCTATTTGATTATCTTTATATAATATATTTCATTTTTTTATGAATATGTCCATTTGTCTCTTTTTTATTAGTCGTTTAGAATAGAACAAGTAGTCAGATGTAAGAAAATGTCTAGGAATTTTCATCTCAAGATTTAGAATATATCGGTCTTGTTACTTTTATTAGAATCCAATCCCGATGGAGGATTTTCTATTCATAGAATATCGAAAAAGAAGACTAGGTCTAAGTAAGGTATACGAAGGAAAGCCTATTTTACGTTGTTGACAATGTTTACAATGAAACTTAGCATTAGCAAAGATTTAGTTTTTCAAACTTTATCTTGTGCGCAAATACCGCCAATACCGACGTAAATTACTATTAGATTTGATTGGGGTTGGGTTAGGTTGGAGTTTTTAACCGGACTCATGTCATGATACAAAATTCACTAGAATTGGGTATACCAAAGAAGGGTAGTATAATTAACTCCTTGATTTCGGACAAGAAAAGAGGAAAATTCCATATGGAATTTTCTTACGAAGAGTAATGAATAAAAGTTGGGTTGCTTATCCACAACTGAAAAAGATCGATTGGGTCTATTGAAATGAAATGTGTTTTTGCTTTTAGTTTGATATTATACTTTAAACGATCCCCATGAATGGGCTTATAGGAATCATTGTCTTTTGATGAAGCAATCAGTCAATTAAAACAATAACGAGGAAATTCAAATGAAAAATGATACAATTTTTTGTATTTGAATATTCATTTGAAATTTTTTTTATAGGGCTCTAGGGCTATACGGACTCGAACCGTAGACTTTCTCGGTAAAACAGATCAAACTTATTATTATCAAAATGATCTGAACTGTTTCAAAGACCCAACATGCATTTTTTGTGCATTGGGCTCTTTCATTAACTGATATAAATATCAGCTAGTCCGCCATTTTTATTTTTGACGGAAAAATAAGGAGATGGCTCCATGTGCTCTGAGTCATTATGTGGATTCAGATTCAGGAACACTACCAAAGTTTTTCAAGGGAGGTTATTTTGACGTAGGTCTGCCTCTGGCCTAGATTAACCTAAGTGAAATGAAGTCTCTATCGCTCTACTTAAAAATCAAATATGAAACTTCATACACCTTAAAGTTCATAGGACGAAAAGAGATTTTTTTGAGTCCCTTATACTCAGCCTAGCATTGAATAGACTGCGTATTCACCTTATCAATATATCAAATCAATGATGGGGTCTGTTTGGCATCTAACTGGGCACCTAAATCGGACCGAACCCTTGTCAGGCTATTGTTCTCTTCTTCCCTCAAAGTTATGGAGTAAGACATCGATTTCTCAATAAGATCAATTTTTTGATTGCATGATGGACTCCCCTGAAAAACATCGGCGCGCGTGTAAACGAGGTGCTCTACCAACTGAGCTATAGCCCTTAGTGCTTGTAATACATATTTTATTATGTAGATAATTTCTTGTCAAGATGAATATTCTCAAGATGACTATTCCATGATCCAAGATCATATTGATCGGTATTGCTTCTAAGTAATATCATATTTATAATCCATCGATGGGATGAGTCCCGTTTGGTTTTCTTTGTGAAGATAAATGACCTACTTAACTCAGCGGTTAGAGTATTGCTTTCATACGGCGGGAGTCATTGGTTCAAATCCAATAGTAGGTAGAACTTATTAGATACCATTGACCGCGCTATCTAATAAGTTTTTATACCCTTTTTCTTTTAGTGATATTCATTTTGTATCTTTTCTATTTCTTTTCGTTGCATCAAAATCTGATTGCGCTTGATTGTATTTACTCGACAGAATCAAGTCAAACAAAACAACCAAATATAGGGTGTATAAATCGATGATTATTCGGACGCACCGACTGGTTATGAAATCGCATTGATAGCCTCTACTCGTGTCCTAGCCCGTCGGAGAGCTAGATTTGCCTCAATTGTTTGTCTCTTTCCTTCAGCTTTTCTCAAAGCAGCTTCCGCTATTTCAAGAGTTTGCTGAGCTTCTTGTGGATCAATGTCACCACTTTTCTCTGCATCATTTACTAAAACAGTGATCTCATTATTACCTATTCTAGCAAAACCGCCCATCAGAGCCATCGTTAACCATTGGTCGTTAAGGCGTATTCTCAAAATACCTATATCTATTGCTGTGGCAATAGGAGCGTGATTTGGTAATACGCCAATTTGTCCACTATTAGTAGATAAAATGATTTCTTTCACTTCTGAATCCCAAACTATTCGATTAGGGGTCAGTACACAAAGATTTAAGGTCATTTTTTCGAATTGCTCTCCATTTCTAAGTTCATAGCCTTCGCCGTAGCTTCATCGATGTTACCTACCAAATAAAAGGCCTGTTCAGGAAGACCATCTAATTCTCCGGAAAGGATTAATTGAAAGCCTCTAATTGTTTCTGCTAAACCAACATATTTTCCCGGAGAACCCGTAAATACTTCTGCTACGAAAAAAGGTTGTGATAAGAAACG